AGCCTTGGTTCTATTGAAAATACCAGTGTAAGTGAAGACCCGATTAGAAATGATATAGATAAAAACACTCTTAGTGGGAGCGATAGTGACAATTCTAGTTACAGTAATGTTGATCATTTAGTCGGCGTTAGAGACATTCATAATTTCGTACCTGATGATACTTTTTTAGTTAGGGATAATAATAGGGACAGTTATTTCATATGTTTTGATATTGAAAATAAAATTTTTGAGATTGACAATGCTCATTCTTTTCTAAGTGAACTAGAAAGCTCTTTTTCTAATTCTCGGAATTTTTGTTATCTAAATAGTGTATCTAATAGTGATGATCCCCACTATGATCCTTACATATATGATACTAAATATAGTTGGAATAAACACATTACTAGCTGTATTGACAGCTATTTTCGTTCTCAAATTTGTATTGATAGTTACATTTTAAGTGGTATTGTCAATTACAATGACAATTACATTTCTAGTTACATTTTTGATGAAAGCAGAAATAGTAGTGAAACCCAGAGTTCAAGTATAAAAACGAGTCCGGCTGGTAGTGAGTTAACTATAACAGAAACGGAAAATTCTAATGATCTAGATTTTACTCAAAAATATAGGCATTTATGGGTTCAATGCGAAAATTGTTATGGATTAAATTATAAGAAATTTTTGAAATCAAAAATGAATATTTGCGAACACTGTGGACATCATTTGAAAATGAGTAGTTCAGATAGAATAGAACTTTTGATTGATCCAGGTACTTGGGTTCCTATGGATGAAGATATGGTCTCTGTGGATACCATTGAATTTCCGTTGGAAGAGGAATCTTACAAAGATCGTATTGATTCTTATCAAAGAAAAACAGGATTAACTGAGGCTGTTCAAACAGGCACAGGTCAACTAAACGGTATTCCCATAGCAATTGGGGTTATGGATTTTCAGTTTATGGGGGGTAGTATGGGCTCCGTAGTTGGCGAGAAGATCACTCGTTTGATCGAATATGCTACCAATCGGTTTTTGCCTCTTATTCTAGTGTGTGCTTCCGGAGGAGCACGCATGCAAGAAGGAAGTTTGAGCTTGATGCAAATGGCTAAAATAGCTTCCGCTTTATATGATTATCAATCAAAGAAAAAGTTATTCTATGTATCAATCCTTACATCTCCTACTACTGGTGGGGTGACAGCCAGTTTTGGTATGTTGGGCGATATCATTATTGCCGAACCCAATGCCTACATTGCATTTGCGGGTAAAAGAGTAATTGAACAAACATTGAATACGACAGTACCTGAGGGCTCACAAACGGCTGAATATTTATTCCATAAGGGCCAATTCGACCTAATCGTACCACGTAATCTTTTAAAAGACGTTCTGAGTGAGTTATTTCAGCTCCACGCTTTCTTTTCTCTGAATCAAAATTCAATCAAGTGGATCCTTAATAAAAAAAAAATATATTAATTAATAAAAATATAAATTATTATTTTTTTTTTATAAAACGAGTAGTTATTTAGTTTATAGAAATCAAAGCCAAAATCCATTCTACGGATTTTGGCTTGGTAGCATTTGATAACATAAGATTTAATTGTAAAAATAATTATGCGGATCATTTTTTTTTTACCGACATTCCCGATTACTAATCAGTAAAAACCTCTATCAAAAAAAAAGAATGCATTCCTTCTTCCGCTAAATTAAAATTAGGCAAGGAGAATAAAGCGAATTTCACGTTCTCTTCTTATGTTATGTGTATATAATTCAAATATAGAAAATTTAAAAGTGAAAAGTACAGAATCTTGCATCTTTCGATATTTTTTTAGAATCCCCAGTTTTACTAAGACTCCCTATTCCCGGATCGGATTGTAACAAATTTTTCAGGAAGTTGTAAGAAACTCTTTCTTTATTTTATTCCATTTTATGAAATTCAAATTATAAGACAAAAACAAGATAATAAAAAAGGCGATTATCATATATATATATTTCATGTAGAAAGATGAAAAATTATATTTATTTAGTTCGACATTCCTTGCACTTATTTTATTATATTTATATATTTTTTATTATATCACATATACTCACTTAGATATGCTTAGTATAATTCTATATGAATTATAAATAATGATTATAAGATACCTTTATAACAATATAACAATAACAGGTAAAAATAGTAAATCCAGGTATCCATTTTATGACAAATTTACCCTCTTTTTTTGTGCCTTTCGTGGGCCTAATATTGCCGGCAATTGCGATGGCTTCTTTATCTCTTCATATTCAAAAAAACAAGATTTTTTAGATATCGATATGATGGGGCTAAATCTCATCTATTTTGTTTTTTTTTTTTTTTTCAAGATTTAGACTTAGACCATAACACAGATATCTATTTCTTAGAATAAAATATGTGATGTGGTTTCCCCCGAACATAAAGAAATATTGTTATTCGTGTGTAAACATGATATATGAGTAAATAAATTATAGCTATTTGCAACGAAATAAAATCGGGATCGGGGCGAATGCCTTAAATGTAAAGTGAATATATCTATATGTATGTGGATATCTATAGGAAATCATACGAAATGGATATTATTATTTTATATCTAACCAATTCGATGAATTACTCCTAAAATAAAAGTTCACATCAGAATAGTGCTAGTTGATGAGAGTTATTTCGGAAACACACAAAAAGTCAAATTAATTTGGGTTATTCTCTCAATTTCAATAAAATGCAACTAGATCTAGTATGAATTGGCGATCAGAACATATATGGATAGAACTTATAGCAGGGTCTCGAAAAACAAGTAATTTCTGCTGGGCCTTTATCCTTTTTTTAGGTTCATTAGGGTTTTTATTAGTTGGAATTTCCAGTTATCTTGGTAGAAATTTGATATCTTTATTTCCGCCTACGCAAATCATTTTTTTTCCACAGGGGATCGTGATGTCTTTCTACGGAATTGCGGGTCTCTTTATTAGCTCTTATTTGTGGTGCACAATTTCGTGGAATGTAGGTAGTGGTTATGATCAGTTCGATAGAAAAGAAGGAATAGTGTGTATTTTTCGTTGGGGATTTCCTGGAAAAAATCGTCGCATCTTCCTCCAATTCTTTATGAAAGACGTCCAGTCCATCAGAATAGAAGTGAAAGAGGGTATTTATGCTCGTCGTGTCCTTTATATGGAAATCAGAGGCCATGGCGCTATTCCTTTGACTCGTACTGATGAGAATTTGACTCCACGAGAACTTGAGCAAAAAGCTGCTGAATTGGCTTATTTCTTGCGTGTACCAATTGAAGTATTTTAAAAAATGAATTGAAACTGAAATGAAAAGAATGAATGCTTTTTTTTATTTTCAATAGAGAGATTATATCTTGTAGATTCTCTTTTTTTTGTTTTGTCAATCAATTTTTCTTTTTATCCCTTTTTGTACTTCTTAATTACCAAACGATTGGGATGCTTATAACGATAGCTTTTTTGTCTTGTTTTGGTAGTCATTTTTTTTATCAGAATCACAATATTCTTCAGAAAATTCTCTCAATTATTCCCGGACTATGCGTCGTTTTTTTTTTCAAAAAATTGGATATTTTGATAGAAAGGGAGTTCTTTCGTTTCAAAATCTGAATAATATTTGTTACTTGAAGGGGCTCTTTCATGCATTTCTTTATTGAAAGGGGTCACTCTCTTCGAATTTTAGCAAGTGATAGATTTGGAAACAATCTCTTTATTCGAAGTGGATTCTTTTTTATTCCATTTCTGTATTATTTATAAATTCAAGTACTAACCGCTGAATCATACACAAAAAAAGCGGGGAATAGATTCGTGGGCTCGATAACTTGTAATAGAACTGATCCTTGATAGGAATATTAGTTAGTATCGTATAGCGTCAACGAATGGGGTGAGTTCATTAAAAATTCAAAGACGAAAAAATGGCAAAAAAGAGAGCATTCATTCCCCTTCTATATCTTGCATCTATAGTATTTTTGCCCTGGTGGATCTCTCTCTCATTTACTAAAAGTCTGGAATCTTGGGTTACTAATTGGTGGGATACTAGGCAATCCGAAATTTTTTTGAATGATATTCAAGAAAAGAGTATTCTAAAAAAATTCATAGAATTAGAGGAACTCTTACTCTTGGACGAAATGATAAAGGAATACCCGGGAACACATCTAGAAAAGCTTCGTATCGGAATCTACAACGAAACGATCCAATTGATCAAGATGCACAATGAAGATTGTATCCATACGATTTTGCACTTCTCGACAAATATGATCTGTTTCGTTATTCTAAGTGGTTATTCTATGCTAGGTAATGAAGAACTTGTTATTCTTAACTATTGGGTTCAAGAATTTCTATATAACTTAAGCGACACAATCAAAGCCTTTTCCATTCTTTTAGTAACTGATTTATGTATAGGATTCCATTCGCCCCACGGTTGGGAACTAATGATTGGATCTGTCTACAAAGATTTTGGATTTGCTCATAATGATCAAATTATATCCGGTCTTGTTTCTACCTTTCCGGTCATTCTAGATACAATTTTAAAATATTTGATTTTCCGTTATTTAAATCGTGTATCTCCCTCACTTGTAGTGATTTATCATTCAATGAATGACTGAAAAATGATTCACTGATCCAATTAGAATGGTTGGTTGTTACTTTGTACATAAGCAAAACATTCAAAACTGTACTTATTCTTTTTACTCATACAAGGGATTCGATTCCTCCTATATTCTATTCCATTACAATAAAATTCTTTTAGTACATAGCAGAATCATAGATAGGGAACTATACTAGACTAAGAACCTACCTAATTTTATTGTATAAATTTTCGATACCAATGATTGGACCATGCAAACTATAAATACCCTTTTTTCTTGGATAAAGGAAGAGATTACTCGATCCATTTCCGTATCGCTCATGATATATATAATAACTGGGGCACCCATTTCAAATGCCTATCCCATTTTTGCACAGCAGGGTTATGAAAATCCACGCGAAGCGACCGGCCGTATTGTATGTGCCAATTGCCA